TTCTGTAAATACTGCATATTGAATTTTATCCATAAATCTATTTTCTTCCCTATGAGTTCCAGTTTCGATAAGAATTCTCCCTCTAACTGTTTCTATACTTATGATATGAATATACCATACATAACACATAACGAATTGGTATGGATGATGAGATTCCATTGATACAAAGCCAATTCCAATAGACGTATTGAACATTCCCGTTGTCGTGCATCCAGCAGGAATTGAACCCGCAAATTTGCCAATTATGAGTTGGGCGCTTTAACCATTCAGCCATGGATGCATAAGGGGGATTATCATAGAATAAAGAAAGAAATATTGTAAAAGAAATTACCTAAAGAAATATCATAAAGAAATATCATAGAAGAAAGAACTATCGTATCGGAGATTACCTAAAGAAATGGAAACCTATTTTCTTTTACTTTATATTCAATATTTATAATGGGGAGGCACTCAAAATGAAGCATAAAATTTCACAACAAGATCCATTTCAACCCTGGATCTTCGAATTGAGAGAGATGTTAAGAGAGGTCAAGAACTCTCACGATTTGTTAGATTCGTGGACCCAAGTCGATTCAGTTAGAACTATCGTTTCTATTTTTTTCGAGCAAGAACGTTTTATGAAACTCTTCGACCCCCTAATTTGGAGGAGTTTACTCTCACGCGATTCACAGGGGTCAAGAAGCAATCGGTATTTCACGATCAAAGGGGCAGTACTGACGATCAAGGGTCTAGTCAAAGGTGCAGTATTGACGACCAAAGGTCTAGTACTGCTTGTAGTAGTGGTCCTTCTCTATCGCATGCATAATCGAGAAATGGTCGAAAGAAAAAATCTATATTTGATGGGGCTTCTGCCTAGGAATTCCTTTGGACCCAGAAATGCTCCATTGGAAAAATCTTTTGGGTCTATCAATAGGTTGATTGTTTCGCTCCTGTATCTTCCAAAAGGGAAAAAGATCTCTGAGAGTTGTTTCATGGATCCGAAAGAGAGTACTTGGGTTCTCCCAATAACTAAAACGAAAAAGTGTATCATGCCTGAATCTAACTGGGGTTCGCGGTGGTGGAGGAACCGGGTCGGAAAAAAGAGGGATTCTATTTGTAAGATATCTAATGAAACCCTGGCTGTAATTGAGATCTCATTCAAAGAGAAAGATATCAAATATCTGGAGTCTTCTTTTGTTTCCTATACGGATGATCGGATCCGCAAGGACCATGATTGGGAATTGTTTGATCGTCTTTCTCCGAGAAATAAGCGAAACATAATCAACTTGAATTCGGGACAGCTATTTGAAATCCTAGTGAAACACTGGATTTGTTATCTTATGTCTTCTTTTCGTGAAAAAAGACCAATTGAAGTGGAGGGTTTCTTCAAACAACAAGGAGCTGGGTCAACTATTCAATCAAATGATATTGAGCATCTTTCCCATCTCTTCTCGAGAAACAAGTGTGGTATTTCTTTGCTGCAAAATTGTATTCAATTTCATATGTGGCAATTCCGCCAAGATCTCTTCGTTAGTTGGAAGAAGAATCCGCACGAATCAGATTTCTTTAGGAAGGTGTCGAGAGAGAATTGGATTTGCTTAGACAATGTGTGGTTGATAAACAAGGATCGGTTTTTTCGCTTGTTTAGCAAGGTATGGAATGTATCGTCAAATATGCAATATGATTCCACAAGATCTAATTTCGTTCAAGTAAGGGATTCTAGCCAATTGAAAGGATCTTTTGATCAATCCATAGATCATTTCGATTCCATTCGTAATAAGGATTCGGAATATCACACATGGATCAATCAAAGAGAGATTCAAAAAGAAGGGTCGATTCTTTGGGATCCTTCCTTTCTTCAAACGGAAGGAGCAGAGATAGAATCAGACCGATTCCCGAAAAGCCTTTCTGGAGATTCCTCAATGTCCCGGCTATTCACGGAACGTGAGAAGCAGATGAATAATCATCCGCTTCCGGAAGAAATCGAAGAATTTCTTGGGAATCCTACAAGATCAATTCGTTCTTTTTTCTCTGACAGATGGTCAGAACTTCATCTGGGTTCGAATCCTACTAAGAGGTCCACCAGAGATCAGAAATTATTGAAGAAACAACAAGATCTTTCTTTTGTCCCATCCCGGCGATCGGAAAAAAAAGAAATCATTGATATATTCAAGATAATTGCGTATTTACAAAATACCGTCACAATTCATCCTATTGCATCAAATCCGGGATGTGATAGGGTTCCGAAGGATGAACCGGATATGGGCAGTTCCAACAAGATTTCATTCTTGAACCAAAATCCATTTTTTGATTTATTTCATCTATTCCATGACCGGAAGAGGGGAGGATACGTGGGGCGCCACGATTTTGAATCAGAAGAGAGATTTCAAGGAGTGGCAGATCTATTCACTCTATCAATAACCGAGCCGGATCTGGTGTATCATAAGGGTTTTGCCTTTTCTATTGATTCCTGCGGATTGGATCAAAAAAAATTCTTGAACGAGGTATTCAACTCCCGGGATGAATCGACAAAGAAATCTTTATTGGTTCTACCTCCTATGTTTTCTGAAGAAAATGAATCTTTTTATCGAAGGATCAGAAAAAAAGGGGTCCAGATCTCCTGCGGGAATGCTTTGGAAGATCCAAAACCAAAAAGAGTGGTATTTGCTATCAACACCATACTGAAGGCATTCAATCAACATAGATTGATCCAAAATCTGATTCCAATCCAATATAGCATCCATGGGTACATAAGAAATGTATCAAATCGATTCTTTTTAATGAATAGATCCGATTGCAACTTCGAATACGGAATTCAAAGGGATCAAATAGGAAATGATACTCTGAATCAGAGAACTCAAAGGAAATTTACGATCAACCAACATTTATCGAATTTGAAAAAGAGTCATAAGAAATGGTTCGATCCTCTTATTTCTCGAAGCGAGAGATCCATGAATCGGGATCCTGATGCATATAGATACAAATGGTCCAATGGGAGCAAGAGTTTCCAGGAGGATTTGGAACATTTCGTTTCTGAGCAGAAGAGCCGTTTTCAAGTAGTCTTCGATCGATTAGGTATTAATCAATATTTGATTGATTGGTCTGAGGTTATCGAAAAAATTGATTGGTCGGAGGTTATCAAAAAAAAAATTGATTGGTCTGAGGTTATCGAAAAAATTGATTGGTATTGGTCGGAATTTTTCGACAAAAAAGATCCTTCTAAGTCACTTCGTTTCCTTTTGTCGAAGTTACTTCCCCTTTTGTCCTATTTGTCCAATTTGTCCAAGTCGCTTCTTTTCTTTTTGTTTAGGTCACTTCCTTTTTTCTTTGTGAGTATCGGGAATAGCCCCATTCATAGGTCCGAGATCCACATCTATGAGTTGAAGGGCCCAACTGATCAACGCTTCAATCAGTTGTTAGAATCAATAGGTCTTCAAATCGTTCATTTGAATAAATTGAAACCCTTCTTATTGGATGATCATGATACTTCCCAAAAATCGAAATTCTTGATCAATGGAGGAAGAGTATCACCGTTTTTGTTCAATAAGATACCGAAGTGGATGATTGACTCATTCCATACTAGAAAAAATCGCAGGAAATCTTTTGAGAAGACCGATTCCTATTTCTCAATGATATCCCACGATCGAGACAATTGGCTGAATCCCGTGAAACCATTTCATAGAAGTTCATTGATATCCTCTTTTTATAAAGCAAATCGACTTCGATTCTTGAATAATCCACATCACTTCTGGTTCTATTGTAACAAAGGATTCCCTTTTTATGTGGAAAGGACCCCTATCAATAATTATGATCTTACGTATGGACAATTCCTCAATATCTTTTTCATTCGCAACAAAATATTTTCTTTGCACGTCGGTAAAAAAAAAGATGTTTTTTTGGAAAAAGATACTATTTCACCGATCGAGTCACAGGTATCTAAGATATGCATACCTAAGAATTTTCCGCCGAGTGGTGCCGAACCGGATAACTTGGACAAATCTTTTCATTTTCCAATTCGATCCGCTCCATTCGTTCGTAGAGCTCTTTACTCGATCGCAGACATTTTTGGAACACCTCTAAGAGAGGGACAATTAGTCAATTTTGAAAGAATTTATTGTCAAGCTCTTTCAGATATGAATCCATCTGATTCAGAAGGGAAGAACTTGCATCAGTTTCTCAATTTCAATTCAAAGATGGGTTTGATTGACTCTGAGAAATATTTATTACCATCCGAAAAGAGGAAAAAACGGAGTCTTTATCTAAATAAATGCGTTGAGGAAGGGCAGATGTATAGAACCTATAGTGCTTTTTCAACTCTCTCAAATATGTTTCAAACATATATGCCATGGTTCTTTACTTCGACAGGGTACAAATATCTCAATTTCATTCTTTTAGATACTTTCAAAAAAGTATATAATTCAGACCTATTGAGGATAGCGATACTAAGTAGCAGTCAAAAATTGTTATCCCTTTTTGAAGATATTATAGATAGATTAGATATAGATATATCATGGCCAATTCTTCAGAACAAATTGCGGGAGATTCTTCTTCCACAAAGGAATCTGATAAGCGAGATTTCGAGTAAGTGTTTACATAATCTTCTTCTGTCCGAAGAAATGCTTCGTCGAGATAATGAGTCACCCGTTTCATTGATATGGGAATTTCCGGGATCACCAAATGTTCGGGAGTTGCTCTATTCAATCCTTTTCCTTCTTCTTGTTGCTGGATATATCGTTCGTAGACATCTTCTCGTTGTTTCCCGAGCCTCTAGGGAGTTACAGACAGAGTTGGAAAAGATCAAATCTTTGATGATTCCATCATACATGATTGAGTTGCGAAAACTTCTGGATAGGTATCCTACATCTGAACTGAATTCTTTCTGGTTAAAGAATCTCTTTCTAGCTGCTTTAGGATATTTTCTAGAAGAAATACGGGCTTTTGGCGGCAAGATGCTATCGGGTGGTGGTCCCGCTTATGGGGTCAAATCAATACCTTCTAAGAAGAAATATTGGAATATCAATCTCATTGATATCATCGATTTCCTAAGTATCATACCCAATCCCATCAATCGAATCACTTTTTCGAGAAATACGAGACATCTAAGTCGTACAAGTAAAGAGATCTATTCATTACTAAGAAAAAGAAAAAATGTGAACAGTGGTTGGATTGATGATAAGATCGAATCCTGGGTCGCGAATACTGATTCGATTGATGATGCCGAAAGAGAATTCTTGGTTCAGTTCTCCATCTTAAGGAAAGAAAAAAGGATTGATAAAATTCTATGGAGTCTGACTGATAGTGATCATTTATCAAAGAATGGTTCTAGTTATCAAATGATTGAACAACCAGGATCGGTTTACTTACGATACTTAGTTGACATTCATAAAAAGTATCTAATGAATTATGAGTTTCATAGACCCTCTTTAGCAGAAAGACGAGTATTCCTTGCGCATTATCAGACAATCACTTATTCACAAACCTCGTTTGGGGCTAATAGTTTTCATTTCCCATCTCATGGAAAACCCTTTTCACTCCGCTTAGGCCTATCCCCCTCTAGGGGTATTTTAGTGATAGGTTCTATAGGAACTGGACGATCCTATTTGGTCAAATACCTAGCGACAAACTCCTATCTTCCTTTCATTACAGTAGTTCCGAACAAGTTCCTGGATGAAAGGCCTCAATTTTTTGAGGATATTTATGATGATAGTGATGGTGAGGATATTTTTGATAATAGTGGTGCTCATCATACTCATCATAGTGAGGATATTGAGGATATTGATGATAGTGAGGATAGTGAGGATATTGATGGGGAGCTGCTAACTATGACGAATGAGGAGGTGGATATGGTAGACCGCTTTTATATCACCTTTCAACTCGAATTAGCAAAAGCAATGTCTCCTTGCATACTATGGATTCCAAACATTCATGATCTGTCTCTGGATGCGTCGAATTACTTATCCCTCGGTCTATTAGTGAACCATCTCTCCAGGGATTGTGAAAGATCCTCCAATAGCAATATTCTTGTTATTGCGTCGACTCATATTCCCAAAAAAGTGGATCCCGGTCTAATAGCTGCGAATAAATTCAATACGTGCATTAAGATACGAAGGCTTCTTATTCCACAACAACGAAAGCACTTTTTCACTCTTTCATATACTCGGGGATTTCCTTTGGAA